TGTAGGGGTAGAATCGGCAATTTGACAGCAAAAGCAATAAAAAATCCAATATAGAATATTATTTCCAAAGCCACAGGATACGACTGATTAACTGATGTTTCAAAATTCAATGTTGGTTCATTAGAACCATATAAACCGACACCCAGAACTCCCATTAAGAGAAAAATGGAACCCCCCGCCGTGTACAAAATAAATTTTGTGGCTGAGTAGAGACGTTTCTTTCCTCCCCACATGGATAGAAGTAGATAAACCGGAATTAATTCTAATTCCCACATGATGAAAAAAAGTAAAAGGTCCCGCGAAGAAAATGATCCTATTTGACCACTGTACATTGCTAACATCAAGAAATGGAATAATCGAGAATCTCGAGTAACAGGCCAGGCTGCTAAAGTAGCTAACGTAGTGATAAATCCTGTTAATAAAACGGGTCCTATTGACAGCCCATCTATTCCTAATTTCCAACGGAAATCAAAAAAATTGATCCATTTATAGTCCTCGACTAGTTGGACTAATGGATCGTCCAATTGGAAATGATAACAGAATGCATAGGTTGTTAGAAGAAGTTCTAACATGCATATACATATAGTATACCACCTAATTACCCTATTTCCTTTATGGGGAAGAAAGAAAATAAAGGAACCCGCAAATATTGGTAAAACTACAATTATTGTTAACCAAGGAAAGTTGTTCGTGGTAAAGACAAGATACACTTGGACCAAAAAAACCTGTGCCCAAAAATATATTATTTTTGGGCACAGGTTTTGGCGGTAAAAAAAAAAATGGACTCGAGTAAGAGTTTCTGTAACGTATTAATAAGCTATACCCATGCTGCGCGTTGTTTCATGCCATAAATAAACTCGAACACTCAAGAAATCTGTTGGGCAGGCGGATTCACATCTCTTACAACCGACACAATCCTCTGTTCTTGGAGCAGAAGCTATTTGTTTAGCTTTACATCCGTCCCAAGGTATCATTTCTAATACATCCGTGGGACAAGCTCGGACACATTGAGTACACCCGATACATGTATCATAAATCTTTACTGAATGCGACATTGGATCTATCCATTTTTGAACGTGATAAAGTTTCAATCTAGTAAATTGATAAATGAATTATATATTTAAATACTAGGACTAGATGAATCGATGAGTTTCCCGAGTTTTTTTATTAATCTACTTATGGAATGGATTGACAGTGCCAAACTACTTTGATCTCTTATCTTTGTGATAACAGGAGCCTACCTTAAGTAGCCAACATGCTAATTTGAATTTATTTATGAAAATTCTAAGTTATATGATAATATTACTTAAATTACTTATTCAACAAGTTCGATTGATTTATACGAGTTGATTTTCTGTTACGATAAATTGATGAAACAATAGCGAGTCCAATAGCGGCTTCAGCAGCTGCAATAGCTATAACAAAAATGGAGAAAATGGCTCCTTTTAATTGACGACTATCAAAAAAATCAGAAAATGTTACAAAATTGAGATTAACCGCATTTAATATAAGTTCAAGACACATAAGAGCCCTAACCATATTTCGACTTGTAATCAATCCATATAGACCGACAGAAAATAAAAAGGCACTCAAAACAAGTACATGTTCGAGCATCATTAACTAACTCCTTATCAATCTCGATTCATTTCAATATGAACAACAATTTAACCAATTGGATTTACTAGTTGACTAGAATATAAAATAACGTAATGGAATAAAGGAATATATTGGGAATAGGTCGAACTAATAAAAAAATTCTATCTATTTTATATACAAAGTCAAATAGAAAAAGGAAATGCATGTGGTAGCTCATATTTTTCCAGTTCTAAAGAGTTATTATTGACGAGCTACAGCAATTGCGCCGATTAACGCAACTAAAAGAATTATTGAAATAAATTCAAACGGAATAAAAAAATCTGTTGATAAATGAATTCCAATTTGTTGACTATTACTTATAAGATCTTGCTCTATAATCTGGTTTGCTTTTGTAGTCCAAATAATACCGTACCATGACGTATCTGGAATAGTAGTAATTAGTGAAACAAAAATACTTGTACAGACCACGGAAGTTACTCCATCTCCCACGGTCCAAAGATGGAAATCTTTGGAATATTCTGAACCATTTATAAACATCACAGCAAAAATGATTAAAACATTGATGGCTCCTACGTAAATAAGGAGCTGCGCAGCAGCTACAAAATGGGAGTTCGATAGAATATAGAATAAAGATATACAAACAAAAACAAATCCTAACGAAAAGGCAGAATAAATGGGATTAGGAAGTAATACTACTCCCAGAGCCCCTAATATAAGACCCAATCCCAGAAAGACTAAAAGAAAATCATGTATTAGTCCAGGTAAATCCATTATATATAAAAAAAGAGATAAATAAATCAAAATCTTTCATAACTTTATTGACCCGGTCAGGAAAAAAGAGGTAACTCTACTTTTTATAATAGTTGTAAAAAAAATTCTATTTTTCTGGATATGTAGATATAGT